CCGAGTAGATACTGTTACTTTCTCTCGAACCATAGTAATAATATTTTATTTGATTGAATTATTTATTTCTCTTGTTTCTCTTGAAATTTCTTCACTGTTCATTTCTACACACGTCTTTTTTTGGGGGGCCTACAGCCATTATGTGGCATAGGGGTTACATCCCGTACAAAAGTTAATAGTATACCACTTCTACGAATAGCTCGTAATGCGGCGTCTCTTCCGAGACCGGGACCTTTTATCATGACTTCTGCTCGTTGCATACCTTGATCGACTACTGTACGAATAGCATTTGCTGCTGCAGTTTGAGCGGCAAAGGGTGTCCCTCTTCTCGTACCCTTGAATCCACAAGTACCGGCCGAGGACCAGGAAATCACCCGACCCCGTACATCTGTAACCGTGACAATGGTATTATTGAAACTTGCTTGAACATGAATAACCCCCTTTGGTATTCTACGTGCACTTTTACGTGAACCCATACGTACGTTTCTGCGCGAACCAGTTCTCGGTGTAGCCTTTGCCATATTGTATCATCTCATAAATATGAGTCAGAAATATATGGATATATCCATTTCATGTCAAAACAGATTCTTTATTTGTACATTGAGCCCTTTAGTGAGTCTGATTATCCTTGTCTTTGTTTATGTCTCGGGTTGGAACAAATTACTCTAATGCGCCCCCGTCTACGGATTAGTCGACATTTTTCACAAATTTTACGAACGGAAGCTCTTATTTTCATATTTGTCATTCCTTATCTTAATTCTGAATCTACTTCTTGGTAGAAAATAAGTTTCTTAAAATTTTTCATCTCGAATCGTATTGAATAAAAACCGCCTAATCTTTCGAATCCTTGTTTCGGAGTCGATAAATTATACGTCCTCTGGTTGAATCATAACGACTTACTTCAATTTTGACTTTATCTCCTGGCAGTATCCGTATAAAACTACGCCGGATCTTTCCTGAAACATAACCTAGAATCAGATCTTCATTATCTAACCGAACCCGGAACATGCCATTGGGAAGCGATTCAGTAATTAAACCTTCATGAATCCATTTTTGTTCTTTCATTCCAGGTAAAGCCCCCTTGAAGTATCAACTAATGGAGGAGAAACGATATTAGAAAACTCACCCCTTTCTTTGTTTTTTTTACAAATAGGAAGAGGTTTCGGATCCCATTTGGATATTAAAAGGATTACCATATATAACACAAAATTTCTCCGCCGATTCCTTCTAGTCGAGCCTCCCGGTCTGTCATTATACCGCGAGAAGTAGAAAGAATTACAATCCCCATCCCGCCTAAAATTCTAGGAATTCGTTGAGAGTTAGAATAGATTCGTAGACCGGGTCGACTGATTCGTTTTAAATTTAAAAAATTTCTATAGGGTCTTTTCCTATTCCTTCTATGTCGCAGGGTTAAAACCAAAAAAATTTTGTTTTTTTCTCGATGTTTTCTGACGTTTTCGATAAAACCTTCTCGGAAAAGTATTTTAACAACATTTTCGGTAATATTAGTGGATGCTATGCGAACAACTCCTTTTCTATCCATATCTGCATTTCGTATAGAGGTTATTATCTCAGCAATAGTGTCTCTACCCATGATGAACTAAAATTTTTGGTACCTCAAAATTGGATATAATTAACATGTTTTTCTTTGTTTTTTTTATTGGTTTCTGAATATGAATTTTTCAAGGTATATGCATGAGACACAATCTACGAATTAATCTAGTTCTTAATTTATTTCCTTTCAAATACCCCAAAGAGATCAGGATCTCTTTTTAGTTTATAATACCTCGGGAGCTAATGAAACTATTTTAGTAAAATTTAATTGTCTCAGTTCGCGGGGGATTGCACCAAAAATTCGAGTTCCTTTTGGATTTCCTTCTTGATCAATCACAACTGCAGCATTGTCATCATATCGTATTATCATACCGCTATCGCGTTTAAGTTCTTTACAGGTACGAACAATTACAGCTCTGACTACTTCTGATTTTTCTAGGGGCATGTTTGGTACTGCTTCTTTGATCACAGCAACAATAACGTCACCAATATGAGCATATCGACGATTACTAGCTCCTATGATTCGAATACACATCAATTTTCGAGCCCCGCTGTTATCCGCTACATTTAAATGGGTCTGAGGTTGAATCATATGAATTTTTGAGTCTATTCTTCCAATGCAAAGGATGAAGAAAATAAAAGAAATATTGTTTGTCCAAAAAAAGAAACCTGCGTTTTTGTTTCATCCCCAAGACTCATTTCTGCCGGTTCTACATTTTTATCCTGAAATAATAAATTGAGTTCGTATAGGCATTTTGGATGCTGCTATTAAAATAGCCCTTCTAGCTATATTTTCGGTTACTCCGCCCATTTCATATAGTATTCGCCCCGGTTTAACAACAGCTACCCAATATTCAGGGGATCCTTTCCCCGAACCCATACGTGTTTCGGCAGGTCTTACTGTAACTGGTTTGTCTGGAAATATACGGACCCATATTTTTCCACC